CTTGTTTCCACTTTTCCAGTCATTCTAGATACAATTTTGAAATATTGGATCTTCCATTATCTAAATCGTGTATCTCCTTCACTCGTAGTGGTTTATCATTCAATGAATGAATGAAGGACTCGTTTGATCCGGCGATATCAATCAAATCCGAATGTTACTTCGTATATACTCACTCTTTATACTTCTACTCGTCTAGAGGATTCCTCCTATATTTCAGTAGAATTTTTCTATTCTAGTACAATGGCAGAATCGTGGATAGGGAACTCTACCAGCTACCTACCTAATTTATTGTAGAAATTTCCGGGATCAATAATTGGACCATGCAAAATAGAAATATTTTTTGGGGGGTAAAGGAACAGATGACTCGATTCATTTCTGTATTGATCATGATCTATGTAATAACTCGGACATCTATTTCAAATGCATATCCCATTTTTGCGCAGCAAGGTTATGAAAATCCACGAGAAGCGACTGGGCGTATTGTATGCGCCAATTGCCATTTAGCTAATAAACCCGTGGATATTGAGGTTCCACAAGCTGTGCTTCCTGATACTGTATTTGAAGCAGTTGTTAGAATTCCTTACGATGTGCGGCTGAAACAAGTTCTTGCTAATGGTAAAAAGGGGGCCTTGAATGTAGGGGCTGTGCTTATTTTACCCGAGGGATTCGAATTAGCTCCTCCCGATCGTATTTCTCCTGAGATGAAAGAAAAGATAGGCAATCTGTCTTTTCAGATTTATCGACCCACTAAAAGAAATATTCTTGTGATAGGTCCTGTTCCCGGTCAGAAATATAGTGAAATCGTCTTTCCCATCCTTTCCCCGGACCCTGCTACTAAGAAAGACGTTCACTTCTTAAAGTATCCCGTATATGTGGGCGGGAACCGGGGAAGAGGTCAGATTTATCCCGACGGGAGCAAGAGTAACAATACAGTCTATAATTCTACAGCAGCAGGTATAGTAAACAGAATAGTACGTAAAGAAAAAGGAGGGTATGAAATAACCATATCTGATGCGTCGGGCGGACATCAGGTGGTTGATATTATACCTCCAGGACCAGAACTTCTTGTTTCAGAGGGTGAATCTATCAAACTTGATCAACCATTAACGAGTAATCCCAATGTGGGTGGGTTTGGTCAGGGAGACGCAGAAATAGTACTTCAAGATCCATTACGCGTCCAAGTTTTGTTGTTCTTCTTAGCATCTGTTATTCTGGCACAAATCTTTTTGGTTCTAAAAAAGAAACAGTTTGAGAAGGTTCAATTGTCCGAAATGAATTTCTAGATCTGCGGATTCATAAAGTTGGTAAAAAGAAGGAACCGAACTGTTGTGATCAATGCAATTATGTTATGTATGATCCAAAAATCGTGGAAAAAGTTTTGCTTATTTTGCTTATTTTGTTTATACGATTTTCTTTTATGCGAGATGCAATAAATTGCTATTATCTTATTCATAGTAATAGTATGTATTATATTGCGTGTATTATATTGCGAAGAAGACTGCTCGACCCCCCAATTTTCAATCCAAATCGGAGCGCTGTGGCTATGTCGGGTCTCTTATTGCCAGACTATAAATGACATGTAATGCATCAATAGTTTTTTCTACCTCCTAGAAGCGAATCGTTTGTTCTTTTCATTTATCCCTTGCCGTGTATTCGCCCCTACTTATGTTTATGTCTACTATTGTCTACTATTGTCTACTATTATCTATTAGTATCTATTAGAATAGATACTAATAGATAATAGTAGGTATTACTCGTTTTCCTAATCTTCGACACAAGAAAAGGGTGGAAAATTCCTTTTCTTGTGTCAAAACAATAAGAATTCTTGATCCTGTTCCTCAAAGATTACTATTTTTTTGATTCTCCAGTTCTATCGGAGCCCCTTGTTTCGATTCATAAGAAGTGGTGGATAAAAAAAAGGGGTGGGAGTCACTTACTGAGCAAATAGAACTTCTTCAATGAACTTATTAAAAAATAAAAAATAAAAAAATGAAAAAAGAAAATTTCAAGAAAAAAAAAAAACGCTTAATGCTCCGGGGGAAAAGACGAAATCTTGGATTTTTGCGCATATCCAAATCCTTATTTTATTGATTATCTCATCCTTGTTCCATTTTTTTCTTTTTAGAGAGTAAAGAGGGTAAAGTAAGATTAGTATATATATATAATTTGTAGGATGTCTTGTCTATAAAAATGGATATTGTGCGATCCAGAAAATCAATGGATTCCATTCTTAAAAACATCATGAGACATCAGAAACAAAGGGGTGGAATGTTTGTTTGAAACATCGGAGCAAAGGATCTGTTTTGTCATTTCTACGAATATAATATGTCGCCTGGATGAATTTCCAACTTCTTTTATGTTATGGAATGGGTCAAACAAAGTCCCGCCCGAAGAGTAAGAACTCAACAGGACCTTACCCCTTTTGTCTTGTCTGATTCAATCGAGGGGTAAGGTCCTGTTGAGTTCTTACTCTTTCATGTTGTTCATGTTGACAATCCGG